GCCAAAATGAGCACTAAATACTTTTCGAGAGATCTCCTCCAAATCATTGGTATGGCTATCGAAATCGTGAGCATCAGCATGTAGGTTCCAGATCCAAGTGGTAGTATCAGGACCCTTAGCTATTGTTCTTGAGAAATGACCCGGTTTGGCCCATTCCTCGAAAGAAGTTTTTATGGGATCCCTATCTACCAAAATTTTGACTTCTGGTTCCGGCGAACGAATAATCATTGAGTCCTCCTCTTTCCGGACAACACATACAAAGAAACCCGCCAATAGTCAAGTAATTAGTGAACCTATGGGAGATGTTTCTAATTAGTTTCTTTTTCTTTCTTCTATCTCCCATCTATTTTATTTAGTTATTCACTAGAGCAATTATGATCTGGAAGTCGATCCGGGGCAAGTGTTCGGATCTATTATGACATAGCCATGAGGCGCGCAACGGACCTTTTTAATCTTCTACAACCTTTTCCAGGCTTTGAATTGATGCAAAAACCATTTTTTGTTCAACCTAGTTATTAATATCTCAATTCAAAGTTTCTAGACGTCGCTACTTTATGTCTTACATTAAAGAGAACACGTATATATTAATTATTTATATTAATTATTATTCTATATTCTATTCCAAATTCCATGAACAGGTATTGGTCATTTCATTACTAAGGAAATCTTCCAGTATCTATATTTAGTTATTCGGAAGTTAGTTTTAATAGCAGAAAAAGAAATAGATATTCTCTACTTTATCTGCGTATCGTTTATACCCGCGAAATACCAAACGAAATAGAAAATGATCTTAGGATCTTAGAAAGGATATAATGAAATTCTTTGATTGTTTTTACCAGATAAATGATCCTTTTTATTTGACTGATGAAGCTAACAAACAATTCAATATAAAAAAAATAGAATTAGAAAATAATAAATAAAAAAAGAGTGCTCTTATTCGAAACGCCTCGTGATCTTCAACCAATTTTGCGCTTCAATATAATTACCAGGAGTGAGCGCTATAGCTTGTTTCCAATACTCAGCGGCTTGATCGAACCAAGCCTCCGCAATTTCAGAATCTCCCTGTCGAATGGCCTGTTCTCCCCGGTCGGAATAGGTGGATCAATTCCTTCCCTTAGAACCGTACTTGAGAGTTTCCTACCTCATACGGCTCATCGTTCAATTCTTGTGGTGTCCCATTTTTTTTTCTCAGGTTAACCAAAAGCAAAAGAGGTTAATTCCATGAGTTTCAAACTTGAATATTTATTAATAATAAATAATCCGTTTTTTTTAGTTTTATCTTTTCTCCCACCTTCAGAAGAATAAAAGCATAGGCATTTCCACTATTGCTAGAATTTTCTCAAAGGTAACTATCTCGGTTTCATAGAGAAATTGATATAGAATCTTTGAAAAAGTCTTTTCTTCATAATAAAGAAAAGACTTACTATCTTTGGGATCTGATGCTACACCGCTGCTCAATACCTTAGGGGATCGACTTTATTACATAAATGGATTCCTAACTTTTATCTTCTATCATGACATAAGTAAGTAAGCAGTTCTTATTGTATCGGCCCAAAACCTCACTAATTGATCTTTACGGTGCTTTCTCTATCAATTAGATCCTTTATCCATAGAATAAAGTATCTAGGCATATCTATTTCTTCATATTTTGACTTCTATGAAGTTCCTTTCTTTGCTACAGCTGATAAAAATCGTTTTTTGAACGATGTATATGTAGAAAGCCTATTTTTTCTAGTAATTTTTTCTAGTATTTACTAGCGGATTCGCTCTTTTCTCTTTCCTTTTTTCTTTCTATAGTGGAGATAGTCGCACGTAATGACAGATCACAGCCATATTATTAAAAGCTTGTGGTAAAAACGGGTTTCGTTCGAGTGCCCGAAAATAATATTCCAAAGCTTTCATATGTTCTCCGTTACTTGTGTGGATAAGGCCTATGTTATAGAGTATATAGCTTCGATCATAGGGATCAATTTCTAGTCGCATAGCTTCATAATAATTCTGTAAAGCTTCCGCATAATTTCCTTCGGATTGAGCCGACATCCGTTACGGTCGTTGTTCGATTCAAAGAATCTCCGTTCCAGAACCGTACGTGAGATTTTCACCTCATACGGCTCCTCCCTTATGTGCATAATGAGAATAATACATGGAATCAAAAAAGATTGAAATATTCTCATTATTGACTGAGCGGGGCTAGTGTTTTTGCAAGAAATCTCTAGCCAACCTTCCTGCAAAAGATCTTTTTTAACATCAAATGGGTCGATACTAGATAAAAAAATGGTAACTTCAACAATTTCTTTGTCCCCCACGCCCCTTAAATTCCAGGAATTCGTCACTTCAACAGTCTTCGATGGTTATACGGGTATCCAAAATACAAACGAGATGGATGTTTGTTGGCCCAACCATTCTTCTTAGTTCCGGTCTCGATAAGGAAGGAGTATAATTTATAACATAACAAAGTTTTCGTGTTGTTGATTTTTAGGCGTAGTGCTTCTTCTCCTAT